ATTAGATTTGTTGCTAAAATATCGGTATTAAATCCGAAACTCCCGGCAGACGGCCAGTAGTCCAGAAAAACGAAAGAATCGGTTACATTTTTCATGGAATCTCCTCTTAGATTATATATAGACTAAAAATAAACCAGAGTTTGTTTTCTATCACTTTGTCGCTCTTTTTGATTTAGTCTTTTTATCGAGTAAAAAAAATATTCGAGTTATTAATTATAAAGAACGTATGAAATCACCCTCGACTAACACCTCATAAAAAGAATTTCCAGTGGACTACGAACGGGAAGGATGAAAGGGGGCCGGTATGCTACTTCCTCATCCGCAAATCAACCCTTCCCGTAGGTTTAGGTTATTAAAAAAAAAAAAGGAATAAATCTTTATCTAATTTTAAAAAGGAAACGACAAGCACAAGGCCATAAAATAAAACAATTAAACAAAAGGATTCGCAAATAAAAGTGCTAATGCTACAACTAATCCATAAATCGTTAAAGCTTCCATAAAAGCTAGACTAAGCAATAGAGTACCTCTTATTTTTCCCTCTGCCTCGGGCTGTCTAGCGATACCTTCTACAGCTTGTCCCGCAGCAGTCCCTTGGCCAACTCCAGGACCAATAGAAGCAAGCCCTACAGCCAATCCAGCAGCAATAACGGAAGCAGAAGAAATCAGTGGGTTCATGATAAGTTCCTCGTACCAACAAAAAGAAATGGTTAATGATATAATCAAGCAATTAATTTTTCTTTAATTATTCCATCAAGAAAATAAGATTCATCAAGGCGAAGTAACTTACGAACTTCGAACTGAAGTAATATTATTAGTGAATCATCAGAAGTACTTCAATAGCTCTTTTTTTTTTTATTTTATATATATGGAGTCTTTGTGAATCAACAGCACTTTCGGTGTTCCATTTCTGGACTGTTATTTCAATTCTTCCATCTTTTCTTTAGTTCATCTCTTTATTCAGCCAATTCACAGTCACAACCATGCGAAAAGACTTCTATTGTAACCGGCCCACAGTTGTAACGAAAGTGCAATAGATTTTTAGTGCATATACATATAAATATAAGTAGTTAGTAGTCACTATCTAATATATACATGTCTTTCTTTCATGACGTAAACCATTAGATTCAATCGTATTCGAGAATCAATCCATTTTTTATTTTTAGGAATCCCCCTTTTTATAACTTTTTTATCCTTCTCCCTTTTATCCTTCTCCCTTATAGTTCTATTATTTGTCAGAGCAAATCGAATCGAAATGGGCAAATAAAATTATTAGTGCGAATTATTGCATAGACATATCATTATTAAGTTTAACTTTTTATGCTGTTTTTTAGTTAATCAAACGTCGTAAACATGAATCTTATTAAAATCAAAATTGGAATAAAAAGATTGGCAGACCAATGTAAAATAGTGAAGATTTGTCGAAATATTAAGGTAAGTAGACGAAAAGATAACTTTAGGAAAAAGACCTTTTATATCTCTGTTCCTTTACAACTCTCAAATATCGTTTATCGGTTTTGTTACTATTTCTTTCTATTTTATTTCTAGTGTATATAGCTTTGTATTCCTTAAAAAAATGGTCGTGAACTGTACATAGATTACTTAGCGCTAAACAAAAAAAAAAAAAAAGATTATTTCAATGATGTCCTTCCATGGATTCACCTATATAAGCCGCAGCTAAAGTTGCAAAAATAAGAGCTTGAATCCCACTTGTAAATAATCCAAGGAACATGACCGGAATCGGAACTACTGAAGGTACTAAAGAAACAAGAACAACAACTACTAATTCATCTGCTAAGATATTCCCGAAAAGTCGAAAACTAAGTGATAACGGCTTTGTGAAATCTTCTAAGATATTAATGGGTAAAAGGATTGGGGTTGGTTGAATATATTTCCCGAAATAGCTTACTCCTTTTTTGGTAAGACCTGCATAGAAATATGCCCCTGATGTAAGTAAAGCCAAAGCAACAGTAGTATTTATATCATTCGTTGGTGCGGCCAACTCTCCGTGAGGTAATTCTATGATTTTCCAGGGTAAAAGAGCCCCTGACCAATTAGAAACAAAAATAAATAGAAACATAGTTCCAATAAAAGGAACCCAAGGGCCGTATTCTTCTCCAATTTGGGTTTTACTCACATCTCGAATAAATTCAAGAACATATTCAAAGAAATTCTGACCCCCGGTCGGAATGGTTTGTAGGTTCCGAACAGTGATAGTCGCGGAACCTAATAAGATAACAATTACAACCCAAGAAGTAATAAGTACTTGGCCATGGACTTGGAAACCGACTATTTGCCAATAAAAATGTTGGCCTACTTCCACACCTGATATATCGTATAAACCTTTAGGTGCGTTGATGTAATATGGTAGCACATTCATATTTCCCTCTGAAAAATAAAAAATAGAACTAAAAATTTTATTTTGATTCAATCATTCCTTTGTCTACTTGAATCGGGTATTTGGTCTACCAACTATTTTTTTTGAATACGCACTAATCACATAAGATTCCCAGTTATTTTTATCTATTTTGATAAATTTTTAAATAAAAAATTAACAGATTAAAATTAAAAAAATCGATCGTATTTTAAAAATAAAAGTTTTTATCTTATTATTTTATTAATTTAATTGAGGATTTCTTAGATAGTTAGAACGACCCTCACAAATTGCGAATACTAATTTGTTAAGAATTAAGCGGATTGAAGATATAGCATCATCATTCGCTGGAATCGAAATATCTGCAAGATCGGGATCACAGTTTGTATCGATTAAAGAAATTGTTGGAATTCCCAGAGTGATACACTCCCGCAGGGCCGTATATTCTTCATGCTGATCAACGATAATTACAATATCGGGCAATCCTGTCATATATTTAATCCCGCCCAAATATGTTTGCAAGCGAGATAATTGTCTTTTCATCATAGCCGCATCTCTTTTTGGAAGACGGTTGAGTCTTCCCGTTTTTTGTTCCATTCTCAAGTCCCTGAACTTCTGAAGTCGCGTCTCTGTAGTGGACCAATTTGTTAACATTCCGCCAAGCCATTTTTTATTAACACAATGACACCGTGCCCTTACTGCAGCCCGTGCTACTGAATCAGCTGCTTTATTTTTGGTTCCAACAATCAAGAATTGTTTTCCCTTCCTTGCTGCATCAAAAAGCAAATTGCATGCTTCGGATAAAAAACGAGCAGTTCTAGTAAGATTTGTAATATGAATACCATTACGCTTTGCCGAGATATAAGGTGCCATTTTAGCATTCCATTTACTAGTGCCGTGGCCAAAATGAACTCCTGCCTCTAGCATTTCTTCTAAGTAGGTGTTCGAATATCTTCTTGTCATTTACCCCCAAACTCCTTTTTTTTTTAAGAGACGAAGACCCCTGAACTGAAATAACTAATTGTTCCGGTGGAACCTTCTCTTCTACCTTAGATTGGCCGTAGATAGACCGAACAACCCATTATTCTTTTCGATTGCTTTCTTTACTATTTTTATTTCGAAAAATGCACCAAATGCGGATATTCAAACAGATGAATCAGCTTTTAAGAATGATTAAATCCTATTCTTCGGTGGTGAAACAAAATATCTCCCATTTCCCCCTGGAAGAGATTCTTTTTTTTTGAAAAAGGTCCTTTTTTTGAATTTGAAGGGTGCACTAATCCTTTCAATCCGGTACCGGCAGGTATCATACCCCCCAAAACAACGTTCTCTTTCAGGCCTTTCAACCAATCGATTCGACCCCTTAGAGCTGCTTTTGCTAAAACTCTCGCCGTTTCTTGAAAACTAGCTTCAGATATGAAACTTTTAGTATTGAGAGATGCTCGAGTTATTCCCAATAAGAGTGCTCGGTAACAAACCGCTTCTTCCAACGCGCGCCCCATTCGTTCGGCTCGCAACACTCCAATTAGTTCTCCGGGTGAAAAAACATTAGACATTCCATCTTCCGAAACCAACACCTTTGATGTTATTTGACGTACAATAATTTCTATATGCTTATTATGAATCTGTACCCCCTGGGATCGATAAACCTTTTGAATCTTATTAACCAAAGAGATACTACTTTGCACTATAGTTAGCTCAGCACGAATTAAGAATGCCCATGGAATTCCAAGAATTCTTGTTATACATTCGTTCCAACCTTCAACCTTTTTTTTTAAATTCATCGATATTGAATCAATCGAACGAACTTCTAACACCTGTTCTACTTTTGGAAGTCCCTGGGTTATATCACCAGATCTAGATTTTTCATATATAAAGGTAATTAAACTATCTCCTTCATACAGGATTTCCCCATAATGGCCATGAACAGTTGCTCCCGGAGTGGCCAAATAAGGCTTAGCTAATCGTATTACTACAGAGTCAACTTCAACAAGTATAATTTGACCCGATTTTAGGTGTGGTGCGTTTGGGGCGATACCTATATTTTCACAAATAAACTGCCCAAGACTCATTATTATAGATCTTTCTTGACAATAATTGGGATGACGAAAGTAACAATTCAACTTCAAAACAATGTTACTTTCGGGATCTGGGTTATAAATTTTCTCGTTTTCCTCTATTAAATAATATTTAAATTGAATTACTCGAAAAGTCTGTTTTAAATTGTCAAGTTGCAAATTGTTTTTCTGATTATGACTTATTAAATGGTAAAATGCATAAACATTCGTAATTAGAAAGACTGTTCCTAAAGGACCTGTCGAATTTTTAATTGGAATTCGAATATCTTTTGGAATTGATTCTGTTATAAAATTGGGATATTTTCCATCGCTGAATGGATACATACGAAAACAATTATATGATGAAAGAATTATAAACGATTTGAATCCCGTATTTCTATTCACCAGCGTATTACTAGTTCGTTGATTTTGACTAAGGGGTTGTTGACTTCTTGCCTTAGAATAAAGGGCAGAAAACGGATTGATATTGGTGCAATCCGATTCATTAGCAGAGAGCAGCCCTGAGACCGACGGATCATTTCTTTTTCCGATATATGAAATAGTGGATTTTA